TACACAACTATATAATGTGCAGTATATCTTTGTTAACATTATAGCTGTTTTGTTAGGTAAGGCCGGGTCGAATATATTAAATATAGGTATGTTTGTCCTAACATGACTAATAGTTATATAAAATGTTAGTATTATATATGCATTACTATATATCAACACATAAAGCCACTCGTTGAAGTACGCTGGTCGAGTCTTGCCTGGTTTTGGGGTTTGACAGGATTAAACATGAATTGTCCGGCGTAGGGGGGTAGGGGGGTTTGTCGAGCAGAAACGGTGTTTGGCTAGACGGGGGGGACACCTTAGATATAAATGAAGGTAAAATGAGAGTGTATGCACCTGATATAAAAGTATGTGGTTATTTAAATAATGTCCTTAAAGTATTACATTTAAAATATTTATATCAAGGAAATGTACCACCTTGTTAGCTATTACTCTGAAAGTGACCAAATGTCAAATGGAAGAGACCTAAAAAAAGAGAACCCTATGCATTTAAAAGAACGCCTTGGCATGGTGGGTCATGGACAATCGATACTCACTTCAATAATCAAATGCCAGATATAGTTATCCGGGGGGGGAAAGTTTACCTAATATGGCCCTGAAATAGGAACCAGATGCCAGTAATAGTTCATATTGTGCGACCCCCACAATAGTTGTCCCTGACCTATCAAGGACCGTATGCATTAAGTTATAAATCAGTTGGTGGTCTCTTACTACATTAATATACTGAGGTCCTATTTTAGTTGGATCTTTGCATAGAAAAATCTGTGATGGAGGTATGGGGGATATTCAAGTTATCAGGTCAAACTAATTTATTTGTAGGAGCTAATTTTATGGGTATGTGTGTTTTAGTTTAATGTTGATGGTTGATAGTACTGATGAGTGGGTTAAGTATTAATCAATGATATGTTTTAAACCATTAATGTAAGATTAAGCATATAATGTACTATACCATAATGTACTATATACATGTAATGTACTAGGATCATTATGTACTATATACATATATATGCACCTAGAATTTGCATGTACTGAAATATAAGTCAGAAAATAGTTTAGTTTAGAATACTAGCTTTGGGAGTTAGTGGTGGGAGTTAAAATCTCTCTTTTCTGGGCATTAAGGAGGAGTTTAACCTCCGATCTTCGGATTACAAGACCGATGCTTTTTAACTAAGCTATTAATGCAGGGTCAGTTAAGTGCTTTATTTTCTAGTCATCCGGCTAGAGGATTAAGGATTAGGAGTAGCGTAAAGTAAAGGACTGAGGCAATTTGGCCGATAATGATGAAGGGGTGTTCTACTGGCATTCCTCCGATTCAGGTTAGGATTATTACGTCTGCTACTAGTGCTCAAAATAGGAATTGGGTGATTGGGCGGAATGTAAGTCCTTGTTGTTTAGAGGTGTGTAGTAGAGGGACTAGTAGAAGAACTAGGATTGAGAAGAGGAGGGCTAGTACTCCGCCTAGTTTGTTAGGAATTGATCGTAGAATAGCGTAGGCGAATAGGAAGTATCATTCTGGTTTAATGTGTGTGGGTGTAACGAGGGGGTTGGCTGGAGTGAAGTTATCAGGGTCTCCTAGGAGATTCGGGGAGAAAAGGGCTAGTGCTGTAAGAGCTGCCAGTAGTACTATGAAGCCAAGTAGGTCTTTGTAGGAGAAGTATGGGTGGAATGGGATTTTGTCTGCGTCAGAGTTTAGTCCGACGGGGTTGTTTGACCCTGTTTCGTGCAGGAAGAGGGCGTGAAGGGCTGTTGCAGCGACGACTACGAAAGGTAATAGAAAGTGGAAGGCAAAGAATCGTGTTAGAGTTGCATTGTCTACGGAGAAGCCCCCTCAGATTCATTGTACTAGGGCATCTCCAACGTAGGGTACGGCGGAGAGCAGGTTTGTAATTACGGTAGCGCCTCAGAATGATATTTGTCCTCATGGTAGTACATAACCTACGAATGCAGTTATCATAACTAGTAGTAATAGGACTACGCCGATGTTTCATGTTTCTTTATAAAGGTAGGAGCCGTAGTATAAGCCTCGGCCAATGTGTAAATAAATGCAAATGAAGAAAAAGGAAGCTCCGTTGGCGTGCATATTTCGGATTAGTCAGCCGTAGTTTACATCACGGCAGATGTGGGCTACAGAGGAGAAGGCAGTGGAGATGTCTGAGGTATAGTGTATTGCTAGAAATAATCCTGTTAGGATTTGTATCATTAAACATAGGAGTAGAAGGGAGCCGAAGTTTCATCATGCGGAAATGTTGGAAGGGGCGGGGAGGTCAATTAGTGCGTCGTTAGCGATTTTTAGTAGTGGGTGCGTTTTTCGTAGGCTGGCCATTAGAGGTTCTCATAGTTGAAGTACAACGGTGGTTTTTCAAGTCATTAGTCTCGGTTAAAGTCCGGGTGGGAATTATGAATTATCTTTTTTCTTTATTTTTATTAGGTTTAGTGGTGGGTTTAGTAGCTGTTGCTTCTAATCCGGCCCCATATTTTGCCGCTCTGGGGTTGGTTGTGGCGGCGGGCGTTGGTTGTGGTGTACTGGTAGGACATGGTGGGTCGTTTTTGTCTTTAATGTTGTTTTTGATTTATTTAGGGGGAATGTTGGTGGTATTTGCTTATTCGGCGGCTTTGGCCGCTGAGCCTTATCCTGAAAGTTGAGGGGATCGGTCGGTGTTTGGGTATGTTGCTGTTTACTTGTTGATGGTGGGGGCGGCTGCTTGGTGATTTCAGGGGGGCTGGTATGAAGGGTCTTGGGGTGTTGTAGATAGTAAGGAGTTTTTTATGGTGCGGGGAGATGCTAGTGGGGTTGCGTTAATATATTCTTTTGGTGGGGGAATATTGATTGTTTCTGGTTGAGTATTGTTGTTAACTCTTTTTGTTGTACTTGAGTTAACTCGGGGTCTCAATCGTGGGGCGCTTCGTGCAGTTTAAAGGGCAAGGAGGAGGATGGCCAGGGTGCTGGTTAGGAGGAATATTGTTAGGTAGGTTTTGATTATTCCTCGTTGGGCGTTGCTTGTGGTTGTGGCAATTTTAATTTGTGTAGATGATAGTCCTTTGGGTCCGGCAGCTTCAAGTCATGTTTGGTCTACAAGTTGTGTGGCGATTGATTGACCTAGAGTAAGGTTAAGCTTGGGAATGAGTCGGTGTACGGTTGCAGGGAAATACCCTAGCATGTTTGAGAAGTTGTGTAGGGGGAGGATTGGGGTTGTTTTGAATTGTTTTGATGTCATTGATGCTAGTTCCATTGCTACGAGGAGGCCGGTGATTGTAACTGCTAAGGCAGCTAGTTTGAGGGCAAAGGGTATTGTTATGGTAGGGGTTTTTGAGGGTAGGAAGTTGGCTGTGATGATAAGGCCTGCGATGATGCTACCTCAGGCTAGTCGTTTAATGGGGTTAATTACGGCTGGGTCGTTTTCGTTAATTGGGGATAGGGGAAGGAATCGGGGGGTTCCCATGGTTACAAAGAAAACTACTCGGAAGCTGTAAACTGCGGTGAATGAGGTGGCGATGAGTGTGAGGGATAGGGCTCAGGCATTTAGATAGGAGGTGTTGAGGGCTTCGATGATGGCGTCTTTTGAGAAGAAGCCTGCTAGGAAGGGTGTTCCTGTTAGGGCGAGACTTCCAATGGTTAAGCAGGAGGAGGTGAAGGGCATAAGTTTATGTAGACCGCCTATTTTTCGGATGTCTTGTTCGTCGTTTAGGCTATGAATAATAGAACCGGAGCAGAGGAAAAGCATGGCTTTAAAGAAGGCGTGTGTGCAGATGTGCAGGAATGCTAGTTGAGGCTGATTGAGTCCAATGGTGACTATTATCAGGCCTAGTTGACTTGATGTTGAGAAAGCAACAATTTTTTTAATGTCATTTTGGGTCAGGGCGCAGGTAGCTGTAAATAGGGTGGTCAGGGCCCCTAGGCATAGGCAGGTGGTGAGTGCTAGTTGGTTGTTTTCTATAAGGGGGTGAATGCGGATGAGCAGGAAGATTCCTGCTACAACCATTGTGCTTGAATGTAGTAGGGCAGAAACTGGTGTTGGACCTTCTATAGCAGAGGGTAGTCAGGGGTGAAGGCCAAATTGGGCTGATTTTCCAGTGGCGGCGAGAATTAGTCCCAGGAGGGGGAGGGTTATGTCTAAGTCTTTTGATAGAAGAAATATTTGTTGAATTTCTCATGAATTTAGGTTTGTTGCTATTCATGCCATACTTAGGATTAAGCCGATGTCTCCAACTCGGTTATACAGGACTGCTTGGAGGGCGGCTGTGTTGGCGTCGGCTCGGCCATATCATCAGCCGATAAGGAGGAAGGACATAATACCAACTCCTTCTCAGCCAATAAAAAGTTGGAACATGTTGTTGGCAGTTACTAGAACAATTATAGCTACGAGGAAAAGTAGGAGGTATTTAAAAAAGCGGTTTATGTAGGGGTCTGAGTGTATATATCATGATGCAAACTCCAAAATGGATCAAGTGACAAATAGAGCAATTGGGGTAAAAATGAGGGAGTAGTGGTCGAACTTAAAGCTAATGTTAATGTCGAAAACGGTTGTGTTTATTCAGTGTCAGTTGGTTACGATGCTTTCTGTCCCTTGGTCTAAAAAGATTATGAGGGGCAGGAGGCTAATGAAGAATGCGCTACTTACGGCTGTTTTGACGTGGGTGAGTGCTCATTCTGGTTTTTGGGGATTTGGGTTAAGGGTTGTGATTAGGGGATAAATTAATAGGCTAAGTGTTAAGATTAGGGAGGATGAGAGAATTAAGGGTGCAGTGTACATAGCTGCTACTTGGATTTGCACCAAGAGTTTTTGGTTCCTAAGACCAATGGATGAGCTGTTATCCTTTAGAAGCGCGAGTGAGCCGCAGAATTTAACTACGGGGCTAGGGATTAGCAGTCTCTATTGCCTCATGGCCTCTCTCGGTGGATAAGAGGACTTTAACCTCTATCTTTAGAACCACAATCTAGTGTTTTGCTTAAACTATATCTACAGTAACATCATCCTCATATAAGTTCTGGTTTTGTGATGAGGAGAATAACTGGTACGAGATGGAGGGCTATTAATAGATGTTCTCGGGTGTGAAATGGTTGTAGGCCCATGATGTGGGTTGGGGTGGGCCCTCGTTGGGTTATTAGGAAGAGGTAGAGGGAGTAGGCAGCTGTGATTAGGGTCCCTGCTCCGGTGAGCACTAGGGTCCATGGGGATCAGTTGAATATAGCTGTGATGATTAGAATTTCTCCTATTAAATTAGGCAGGGGAGGAAGGGCTAGGTTGGCTAGGTTAGCGGTGAATCATCATACGGCAGTTAAAGGAAAGATTATTTGTATGCCACGGGCTAAAATTATTGTTCGGCTGTGGGTTCGTTCATAAGTTGTGTTAGCTAGGCAGAAGAGAGCGGAGGAGACCAGGCCGTGTGCGATTATTAAAATAATTGCTCCTGTAAAACCTCATGGGGTTTGGATTAGGATTCCTCCTGCTACCAGGCCTATGTGACTAACAGAGGAGTAGGCAATTAGGGATTTTAGGTCTGTTTGTCGTAAGCAAATAGAGCCGGTTATGATAATGCCTCATAGGGCTAGAATGATGAAAGGGTAGGCTATATCTTTGGTTAGGGGGTCTAGTACAACTATTATTCGTATTATACCATAACCTCCTAGTTTTAGTAGGATGGCGGCTAGTACTATGGATCCTGCTACGGGGGCTTCGACGTGGGCCTTGGGAAGTCAAAGGTGGACTCCGTATAGTGGTATTTTAACTAAAAAGGCAATTAAACATCCGGCCCATCAGATTTTGTCACCTCATGTGTTTAGTGTCATGGGTTGGGAATATTGGAGTACCAGCATAGAAAGTGTTCCAGTGCTTTGTTGAAGTAGAAGAAGAGCTACTAATAGGGGGAGTGAGCCTGCTAGTGTATAGAAGAGGAAGTAGGTCCCTGCGTTGAGGCGTTCTGTTTGGTTACCTCAGCGGGTGATAATAATTAGAGTTGGAATTAGGGTGGCTTCAAATATGATGTAAAACATAATAATTTCGGTTGCCCCGAATGCTAGGATTAAGAAGGTTTGAAGTGATGCTAGGAGGGTAATATATATTCGTTGGCGGGACAGGGGTTCGGGGGAGATGTGATTTTGGCTGGCGAGAATTATTAGGGGGAGAAGTCAGCAGGTTAAGACTAATAGGGGGGTTGAGAGGGGATCTGTTCCTATATACAGGTTAGAGGAGGTTCAACCTGTTTCTGAATCCCACTTTAGTCAGCTAAGGCTGATCAGGGCAATGAAGAGACTTTGGGCTGTTGTTGTGGCTCATAATCATTTGGAGGAAGTTAGTCAGATTGTTGGGAATAGCATAATTGTTGGGATCAGGATTTTTAACATTGTAGTAGGTTGAGGTTTTGGAGTCGATCTGATCCATGGGTTCGTGCTGTGGCAACTAGTAGGGCTAGGCCTGCGCTGGCTTCACAGGCAGAGAAAGCTAAGAGGAGCATAGGAGCGGTAGAAAAGGCTGTTGTTTCAAGTTGGAGGGCCCATAAGGCTAGGGCAATGAATAGGGACAGTATTATTCCTTCCAAACATAGGAGGGCGGAAAGGAGGTGGGTTCGGTTGAAGGCTAGTCCTATTAGGCCCAATACAAATGCTGAGGTAAAGCTGAAGTGTACAGGTGTCATAAGGGGGTTGTGGACTTAAACCACAATTTTCTGAGCCGAAATCAGAGGTCTTATTTTGGACTAACTCCCTATTCTGCTCACTCAAGGCCTCCTTGGATTCATTCATAAATTAGTCCTAGAGTTAGTAGAATGAGGATGGCTGCGGCTCAAAAGAGGGTGTGGGTTGGGTAGAATAGTTGATTACCTCAGGGAAGTGGTAGAAGTAGGGCAATTTCTAGGTCAAATAGGAGGAAAAGAATGGCAACCAAGAAGAACCGTAGGGAGAAGGGTAGACGTGCAGATCCGAGGGGGTCAAATCCGCATTCGTAGGGGGAGAGCTTTTCTGTGTCTGGGTTTATTTGCGGTAATCAGAATGAGACAATAGCGAGTAATAGTGATAGGGCTGCTGTAATGAGTAGAATTGTTGTAATTAAATTCATTATCTTTCCTTGGATTTTAACCAAGACTAAATGGTTGGAAGCCACTTGTACTAACTTTAATACTAGAAAGATTATGAACCTCATCAGTAGATGGAGACGTATAGGAATAGTCAGACGACGTCTACAAAATGTCAGTATCAGGCAGCTGCTTCGAATCCGAAGTGGTGTTCGGAGGTAAAGTGATATTGGATTTGTCGTAATAGGCAGACAGCTAAGAATGTTGAACCAATAATGACGTGTAGGCCGTGGAAGCCTGTAGCCACGAAGAATGTTGAGCCGTAAACGCCGTCGGCAATGGTAAATGGGGCTTCATAATACTCTATGGCCTGGAGGGCTGTGAAGTAGAAGCCTAGAAGAATTGTTAGAGTAAGTGCTTGAATAGCTTGTTTGCGTTCTCCTTCCATTAGGCTGTGATGTGCTCAAGTGACGGTAACGCCGGATGCTAAAAGAACAGCGGTGTTTAGAAGGGGTACTTCAAATGGGTCTAGTGTAATAATTCCTGTTGGGGGTCAGCAACCTCCCAGTTCTGGGGTGGGTGCAAGGCTTGAGTGATAAAAGGCTCAGAAGAACCCCAGGAAAAAGAAGACTTCTGAGGTAATGAAGAGAATTATACCGTAGCGTAGGCCTTTTTGGACTGGGGGTGTGTGGTGGCCTTGGAAGGTTCCCTCCCGAATAATGTCACGTCATCATTGGTATATAGTGAGGAGGAGAAGAATTAGTCCTAGTGTTATAAGTGTAGTGGAGTGGAAGTGGAATCAGACTGCTAGGCCTGATGTTATAAGAAGAGCTGCTACTGCGCCTGTTAGGGGCCAGGGACTTGGGTCAACCATGTGGTATGCGTGTGCTTGGTGGGCCATTAGACGTTTTCTTGTAGATAAAGGCTTAGAAGGAGAACAAATACGTAGGCTTGAATCATGGCTACTGCGACCTCCAGAAGTGTAAGAAGGAAAAGAACTGTTGCAGTTAGAATGGCTACTGTTGTTATTATTGGTAGGAGGACAAAAGCTGCAGTTGCAATGAGTTGAATTAAGAGGTGGCCGGCTGTTAGGTTGGCTGTTAGTCGGACTCCTAGGGCTAGTGGTCGAATAAATAGGCTAATTGTTTCGATAATAATTAGTACGGGAATTAGAGGGACGGGGGTTCCTTCTGGTAGGAGGTGGCCTAGGGCTGCAGTTGGTTGATTACGCATTCCGATAATAACTGTTGCTAATCAGAAGGGCACTGCTAATCCTATGTTTAAAGATAGTTGTGTTGTTGGGGTAAAAGTATATGGAAGGAGTCCAAGCATATTTAGTGATAAAAGGAAGATTATTAGAGAAGTTAAAATAAGGGCTCATTTATGTCCGCCTGGATTTAGGGGGAGGAGGAGTTGTTGAGTGAAGCGATTAATAAACCAGCTCTGAAGGGTGATGAGTCGGTTATTAAGTCATCGGTTTGATGGTGAAGGATATAAGATTCAGGGGAAGGTTAGTGCTACGGCAATCAGGGGAATGCCTAAATATGTGGGGCTTATAAATTGGTCAAAGAAGTTTAGTGCCATGGTCAGTTTCAGGGTTCAGTTTTGGGTTTTTCAGTGCTAAGTGCGGTAGGCTCGTTGGTAAAGGTATGTTTTAGGACTTTGGAGGGAATGATTGTTAGAAAAACTAATCAAGAGAAGACAAGAATGGCGAACCAAGGGGCGGGGTTTAGTTGGGGCATGTCACTAGGGGTGGTTGGGAGGCACCAATCTTTAGCTTAAAAGGCTAACGCTATACCCTAATTTAGCTTCCTAATGAGGCGTCTTCAAGCATGAGGGAGGATCAGTTTTCGAAGTGTTCTAGAGGTACGGCTTCTACTACAATTGGTATAAAGCTGTGGTTGGCTCCGCAGATTTCAGAGCACTGTCCATAGAATACTCCAGGGCGTGAGGCAATAAAGGCAGTTTGGTTTAAACGACCTGGGACAGCGTCTATTTTTACTCCGAGTGCTGGGACAGCTCAGGAGTGGAGAACGTCTTCCGCGGATACTAGAACTCGGATTGGGGATTCTATTGGGACTACCATGCGGTGGTCTGTTTCGAGTAGTCGGAACTGTCCGGGTGTTAAATCTTGAGTTGGGATTATGTAGGAGTCAAAGTTGAGGTCTTCGTAGTCGGTATATTCATAGCTTCAGTATCATTGATGTCCTATAGCTTTCACTGTTAGGTGGGGGTCATTAATTTCGTCTATTAGGTATAAAATTCGTAGGGAGGGAAGAGCAATGAGGATAAGGATTACTGCTGGGAGAATAGTTCAGATAATTTCAATTTCTTGTGAATCTAAAATATACTTGTTTGTTAATTTAGTGGAAACTATTGCAACAATGATATATAAGACTAGAGTGCTAATTAGAAATACGATCATTAGTGCGTGGTCATGGAAGTGAAGGAGCTCTTCTATAACAGGTGAGGCCGCGTCTTGGAATCCTAATTGTGAGGGATGTGCCATTAAGCTATAAAGCTTAAGATACGCGGGACTTTAACCCGCAATTTCGCCTTGACAAGGCGATGTAATATTCAGTTTTACTAGTATCTTATAGAAAGAAAGTGGCAGAGTGGCTATGCGGCTGGCTTGAAACTAGTTTATGGGGGTTCGATTCCTTCCTTTCTCGTTATGCTTGGACCTGAACAAATGCTGGTTCCTCAAATGTGTGGTAGGGAGGAGGACATCCATGAAGTCATTCTGAGTTTGTAGAGGTTAATTCAACAGATAAAACTTCTCGTTTGGCGGCGAAGGCCTCTCATAAGATAAATAAGAACATGATTACTGCGATTAAAGAAATAAGGGATCCGACAGAAGAGACTGTGTTTCAAAGGGTATAGGCATCTGGGTAGTCGGAGTATCGTCGTGGCATGCCTGCAAGGCCAAGGAAGTGTTGTGGGAAGAAAGTGAGGTTTACACCTACAAATATTACCCCAAAATGGATTTTTGTTCAGGTGCTGTGAAGTGTATAGCCTGAAAACAATGGGAATCAGTGGACGAAGGCTCCCATAATGGCAAATACGGCTCCTATAGACAGGACGTAGTGGAAATGGGCGACTACGTAGTAAGTGTCATGGAGAACAATGTCGATGGAGGAGTTGGCTAACACAATCCCCGTAAGGCCTCCGACTGTAAATAGGAAAATAAAGCCTAGTGCTCAGAGTAGAGGGGTTTCTCATTTAATAGAGCCTCCGTGAAGTGTGGCTAATCAGCTAAACACTTTGACTCCGGTTGGAATTGCGATAATTATTGTTGCGGATGTAAAGTATGCTCGAGTGTCTACGTCCATTCCTACTGTAAACATGTGATGGGCTCACACAATGAAGCCTAGGAGTCCGATGGCCATTATTGCTCATACTATTCCCATATAGCCGAACGGTTCTTTTTTCCCTGCATAATATGCGACGATGTGAGAAATTATTCCGAATCCGGGTAGAATTAGAATGTAAACTTCGGGGTGGCCGAAGAATCAAAATAGGTGTTGGTAAAGAATTGGGTCTCCTCCTCCAGCAGGGTCGAAGAATGTGGTATTAAGGTTTCGGTCTGTTAAGAGCATTGTAATTCCGGCGGCCAGAACTGGTAGAGAGAGGAGAAGGAGTACCGCTGTAATTAGAGTGGCTCACACAAACAAAGGTGTTTGATATTGAGAAATGGCTGGAGGTTTCATGTTAATAATGGTTGTAATAAAGTTAATTGCTCCCAGAATTGAAGAAACCCCAGCGAGGTGAAGTGAGAAAATGGTTAAGTCTACAGAGGCTCCTGCGTGGGCTAAGTTCCCGGCAAGAGGGGGATAAACAGTTCAACCTGTTCCGGCTCCGGCCTCAACTCCGGAGGAGGCTAGGAGGAGAAGGAAGGATGGGGGTAGTAGTCAAAAGCTTATGTTATTTATTCGGGGGAATGCTATGTCGGGGGCCCCGATCATCAGAGGAATTAGTCAGTTTCCAAATCCTCCAATCATAATTGGCATTACTATAAAGAAGATTATTACGAAAGCATGTGCGGTAACGATAACATTATAAATCTGGTCATCGCCCAGCAAAGATCCGGGCTGGCTAAGCTCTGCTCGAATCAAAAGGCTAAGGGCTGTACCGACTATTCCGGCTCAGGCACCAAATACTAAATAAAGGGTGCCAATGTCTTTGTGGTTGGTGGAGAAAAATCAACGCGTGATTGCCACAGGTAGGATGGCCGAGAGTTTAGGCGGCGGATTGTAGCTCCGTATACAGAGGTTTAAATCCTCTTCTTACCAAAGCCCCGTGGTGTAAGGCACATTAGATTGCAAGTCTAAAGGCGCAGAATAACTCCCTGCCGGGGCTTTCCCCGCCTTGCTCGGACTCGGCGGGGAAAGTAGATGAATGCTCGCTGGTTTGAGCGCTTAGCTGTTAACTAAGAGTTTGTAGGATCGAGGCCTTCTCATCTAGAAAGGCTTTAGCTTAATTAAAGTGTCTGGGTTGCATTCAGAAGATGTGGGATAGAGTCCTGCAAGTCTTATTCAGAGACTAGGAGAATTTCACTCCTGCTTAGAGCTTTGAAGGCTCTCGGTCTATGTTCTATCCTAAGTCTCTAGTGTGTTAGTGCTATGATTGCTGGTGTGATGGGCAGGAGTGTTAGGGTTGCAATTGTGCTAACGGTTAGGAGGAGGGTTGTTTGTGTGCTTGGTAGACGCCAGGGGGTGATGGAGTTGTTTGTGTTGGGAGAGATCGTTAGGGTTATGGAATAACATAATCGGAGATAAAAGTATAGACTAAGGAGGGCACTTAGGGCGACGAGTGTGGCGATTAGAGGTAGCCCTTGTTTTGTTAGTTCTTGTAGAATCAGTCATTTTGGCATAAATCCGGTCAGAGGGGGGAGGCCTCCCAGTGATAGAAGGATTAGGGCAGTTGTTGTTGTTAAAATAGGGTTTTTTGATCAGGTTAATGCGAGTGTGTTAATTTTTGTTGTTATTGCTGCTTTAAATGTAAGGAAAGCTGCTGATGTTATGATAACATATGTTCCTAGGGTAAGGAGTGTAAGTTGGGGTGCAAATTGAATAATAATGATTATTCACCCGAGGTGGGCAATTGATGAATAGGCTAGGATTTTTCGCAGTTGGGTTTGGTTTAGCCCGCCTCAGCCTCCAATAAGTGTAGATGAGACTCCTAGTACTGTTAGTAGTGTTGGGTCTATTGAGTGGGCTATTTGAATAAGTAGTGCGAATGGTGCTAGTTTTTGTCAAGTGGATATAATTAATCCGGTGGTGAGGTCCAGGCCTTGTAGGACTTCGGGGAGTCAGAAGTGTAGTGGTGCAAGGCCTAGTTTTAGTGCTAGTCCTATTATTGCTATGGTAGTTGCGATTGGGTGGGACAGGTGGGTAATGCTTCATTCTCCTATTAATCAAGCATTGGTTGTGCTGGCAAATAGAATTGTTGCGGCTGCGGTTGCTTGTGTGAGGAAGTATTTAGTGGTAGCTTCTACTGCTCGGGGGTGGTGGTGTTGGGCTATAAGGGGAATAATAGCTAGGGTGTTGATTTCAAGGCCCATTCAGGCTAGAAGTCAGTGTGAGCTGGCGAAGGTGAGGGTTGTCCCTAGGCCTAAGCTGAATAGGAACACGGCAAGTACGTAAGGGTTCATTAGCAAGGGAAGGAGTTTAACCAACATTTTTGGGGTATGGGCCCAAAAGCTTAATTAGCTGACCTTACTAGAAAGTGGTGTAGTGGAAGCACCTGGAGTTTTGATCTCTTGAGTATGGGTTCGAGTCCCTTCTTTCTAGGAGCTGGGAGGATTTTAACCCCCATGAGTCACTCTATCAAAGTGGTCCTTGGGCATTCGGGCACAGCTCCTTACAGTATTATAGTTGTGGTGGAAGTCCGGCAAATGCGATGGGTAGGGAGGTGTGTCATAGGATAAGAGCTAATGTTAGTGGGAGAAAATTTTTTCACACTAGGTGCATTAGTTGGTCATATCGGAATCGGGGGTAAGAGGCTCGAACTCAGAGGAATAGAATGGAGAGGAGTGCTGCTTTAGTTATTAGATTTACTGAGGTCAGTTCTGGGAGGGTTGGGATATGTGAGGCCCCCAGGAATAGGATAGCTGATAGTGTATTTATCAGGAGGATATTAGCGTATTCGGCTAGAAAGAATAGTGCGAAGGGTCCTCCAGCGTATTCTACATTAAATCCTGAGACAAGTTCTGATTCTCCTTCGGTCAGGTCAAATGGGGCTCGGTTTGTTTCTGCGAGGGTTGATACATATCATATTGCTGCTAGGGGTCAGGCGGGTAGTAGAAGTCATACAGATTCTTGGGTAACATTAAATATTTGTAGGGTAAATCCTCCGGTGAAGATAATGATGGATAGTAGAATAAGTCCTAGGCTTACTTCATAGGAGACTGTTTGGGCTACAGCCCGTAGGGCTCCGATGAGGGCATATTTTGAATTTGATGCTCATCCTGAGCCTAGAATTGAATATACAGCAAGGCTGGAAATAGCCATGACAAACAGGATTCCCAGGTTTAAATCCGTGACAGGGTAGGGGATGGGTATTGGTGCTCATAGAATTAATGCTAGCGTTAAAGCTAGTACTGGTGTAGCTAAAAATAGGAAGGGAGATGAGGTTGAGGGGCGTACGGGTTCTTTAATAAAAAGTTTAACTCCGTCTGCGATTGGTTGAAGTAAGCCGTATGGACCTACAATATTAGGTCCTTTTCGTAGTTGCATATAACCTAGAACTTTTCGTTCGATTAGGGTTAGGAATGCTACTGCTAGTAGAACGGGTACAATGTAGGCGAGGGGATTAATTACATGGGTAATGAGCAGGGTTAGCATAACTAAGGAGAGGATTTGAACCTCTGGTGGAAAGGGCTTAGGCCTTTTGCAATTACCAGGCTCTGCCACCTTAGTGATCCCTTATCTTGGGTCTGGGGTTGCTCTTCTTTTATTTAATTTAGTTGGTTTCATTAAGTTAGAGTGAGGCGTACTTTGGGTAGAGGCCTCATTTTTCCGGTCCTTTCGTACTAGGAAAAGTAGCTTTACAGATAGAAACTGACCTGGATTGCTCCGGTCTGAACTCAGATCACGTAGGACTTTAATCGTTGAACAAACGAACCCTTAATAGCGGCTGCACCATTAGGATGTCCTGATCCAACATCGAGGTCGTAAACCCTCTCGTCGATATGAACTCTTGGAGGGGATTGCGCTGTTATCCCTAGGGTAACTTGGTTCGTTGATCGGCTGGTAGGCCGGATCTTTTGGTCAGATATTCTGTGGCTTAGAGATGTCTCTCTTAGTTTTAGGGATTACCCCATTCCACATGGGGGCTTTATTTTCCCCCGTGGTCGCCCCAACCGAAGACGCTGGTCAGTTGCCGTTTTGTTTGATTTCATTTTATTTGGGTCTTTAACACGGTTGGCCTTTTGTCTTAAGCTCCAAAGGGTCTTCTCGTCTTGTATATATATGCCCGCTTCTGCACGGGCAGATCAATTTCATTGACTGGAGAAGGGAGACAGTTAAGCCCTCGTTCCACCATTCATACAGGTCTTCATTTAAAAGACAAGTGATTGCGCTACCTTAGCACGGTCAAAATACCGCGGCCGTTTAACTAATAGTCACTGGGCAGGCAGGACCTCTTATACATTGATTTTTGCAGGAGGCGATGTTTTTGGTAAACAGGCGAGGCTTGTGTTTGCCGAGTTCCTTCCTTTTCTTTTAGTCTTTCCCTTGGTGGCGCTCCAGTGTGGGGTTAACGATTTGGGTAGTGCGGAGTTTTCTTGTGTTTTTTTCTGGTCGCGTTTCCCTCTGGTGTTGGGTTCGTTAATTGTCAGTGGTGGGTCCGGTCTGACTTACACATGGGCCGGGAGAAGGGGGTGCCTTCTTATTACTCATTTTAGCAGGGTCTCTTCCATGTTAGCATGGAATGGCCTAGTAGGGGGAGGGGTTTAGGATATAATTATCAGGATAATTGATTTAGAGTTCTGCCTGAGCTTTAACGCTTTCTGTGCAGGTGGCTGCTTTTAGGCCCACTGGAGCAGTAATCTTATTGAGTGTGATCCTTAACCTCCTGGGCAGGTTGTGTCCTGGTTCAGAGGAGCTGTACCTCCTTTGACTAACTCTCGTATATTTCTCGGTCTCGTAAATAAATAGTATAAGTATGAGTTGAGGAGTACGAGGCTGAACTTCTATCCATTTCCTAGGCAACCAGCTATCACCAAGTTCGGTAGGTCTGTCACCGCTACCTGGAGATCTTCCCACTCTTTTGCCACAGAGACGGGTTGGCCCTAAAATAGGCTGTCTCGGGGTAGCTCACTTGGTTTCGGGGTTTTGAACTAAAGTTCTCTTTGCTCAGGTTTACTGGCTAAATCATGATGCAAAAGGTACGAGAGTTAGTCTCTGCTTTTTAGGGCTTGAATGGTTTGTTTCATTTCTCTTTCAGCTTTCCCTTGCGGTACTTTGTCTATTGCTTTATAAGTGCCTTTTCCGTCGCCCGTACTAAGGCGGAAGAATGATTTAGTTTAGTTAATTGGGGTTAAGTAAAATAATATATGTTGTTGGTTTTGTTTTGGTTTTTAAGCTAGCTGTTTGGCTCAGAACGATCCAACTTGCATGGATGTAATCTCGGTGTAAGGGAGATGCCTAACTATCTCAGCCACGTTCTGGTGTTCCAAGTGCACCTTCCGGTACACTTACCATGTTACGACTTGCCTCCCCGCTTTGTTGTGTGTTTGGTTATTTACTGTTTAGTTTAGGGTAATGGGGAGAGTGACGGGCGGTGTGTGCGCGTCTCAGAGCCTGGTTCAAAAACACGCTCTATTTGATTTTTACTACTAAATCCACCTTTGAGCACCAGTTTCATGGTGTTGTCCGTAGTATTCTGTTATAGAAAATGTAGCCCATTTCTTTCCACCTCGTAAGCTACACCTCGACCTGACGTTTTGGGATTTACCCATTTTGCTTACTATGAGCCCTTCACAGGGTAAGCTTGCGACGGCGGTATATAGGCGGGATTAGCAAGGGGTGGTGAGGTTTAACGGGGATTATCGGTTCTAGAACAGGCTCCTCTAGGTGGGTCTGAGACACCGTCAAGTCCTTTGGGTTTTAAGCTAGCGCTTGTAGTACCCTGGCGGATGTTATTTGTATTTGTAACATCTGAGTTTAAGGCTAAGCATAGTGGGGTATCTAATCCCAGTTTGTTTCTTAGCTTTCGTGGCGTCGGTAAGTTAATAAAGCTACTTTCGTGTTTGGGCTTCGTGCCTCCGGGGTGCGTGTGACGGCTTGGGAGGTCTTTGGCTATATTACTTGGTTATTCCAAACCACTCTTTACGCCGTATATATCAACTAGGGTCTCTCGTATAACCGCGGTGGCTGGCACGAGTTTTACCGACCCTCTTAGCCCTAACTAAGTCAAGTTTTCACTTATGGCTTAATGTTTATTACTGCTGAATTCCCTTGGGGGTGTGGCGTAGCAAGGCGTCTTGGGCTAGAGGAGGATGTGCCTGATGCCGGCTCCTCGTACCCGGGTGGGGATATGAGGGCATTCTCACAGGGGTGCGGATACTTGCATGTATAAGTTGGGCTAAAGCCGATAGTAAAGTCAGGACCAGGCCTTTGTGCCCGCGGAACTTTCTAGGGTTCATCTTAACATCTTCAGTGTTATGCTTTATTTAAGCTACGCTAGC